GCTAGCGTAGCTTAAAAAAAGCATAACACTGAAGATGTTAAGATGGGCCCTAAAAAGTCCCGCGGGCACAAAGGCTTGGTCCTGACTTTACTAACAACTCTGGCCAAACTTACACATGCAAGTATCCGCACCCCCGTGAGAATGCCCTACACACCCTGCCCGGGAACTAGGAGCCGGCATCAGGCACACTCCTGTAGCCCATGACGCCTTGCTTTGCCACGCCCCCAAGGGAACTCAGCAGTGATAAACATTAAGCCATAAGTGAAAACTTGACTTAGTTACGGCCCAGAGGGTCGGTTAAACTCGTGCCAGCCACCGCGGTTATACGAGAGACCCAAGTTGTTAGCCCCCGGCGTAAAGAGTGGTTAGATACTAAACACCAAACTGAGGCCGAACACCCTCAAGGCAGTTATACGCTCCCGAGGACATGAAGAACAATTACGAAAGTAGCCTCATCCCCTTGAACCCACGAAAGCTAGGACACAAACTGGGATTAGATACCCCACTATGCCTAGCCCTAAACAATGATACCAACATACACTCCCCATCCGCCCGGGTACTACGAGCATTAGCTTAAAACCCAAAGGACTTGGCGGTGCTTTAAAACCACCTAGAGGAGCCTGTTCTAAAACCGATAACCCCCGTTAAACCTCACCCCTTCTTGTTTAACCCGCCTATATACCACCGTCGTCAGCCTACCCTGTGAGGGACTAATAGTAGGCAAAGTTGGCACAGCCTAAAACGTCAGGTCGAGGTGTAGCGTATGAAGGGGGAAGAAATGGGCTACATTCTCTACTCAGAGAACCACGAACGACGAAATGAAACACACGTCTGAAGGAGGATTTAGCAGTAAGCAAAGAAACAGAGTGTCTCGCTGAAGCCGGCCATGAAGCGCGCACACACCGCCCGTCACTCTCCCCAAACCCGCCCTACCAATAACTAATATACTACCACACACAAAGGGGAGGCAAGTCGTAACATGGTAAGTGTACCGGAAGGTGCACTTGGAAAAATCAGAACATAGCTTAACAGAAAAGCACCTCCCTTACACCGAGGAGACACCCGTGCAAACCAGGTTGCTCTGACACCCAACAGCTAGCCCCCACCCCAAACACAAAAAATAATTATTAATAAACCCCAACACACGTAACTAAACAAACAAATCATTTTTCCCCCTAAGTATAGGCGATAGAAAAGGACCGCAGGAGCTATAGACAAAGTACCGCAAGGGAACGCTGAAAGAGAAATGAAACAACCCAGTAAAGTACAAAAAAGCAGAGCTTAAACCTCGTACCTTTTGCATCATGTTTTAGCTAGCAAACCTTAGGCAAAGAGCACTTTAGTCTAATACCCCGAAACTGAACGAGCTACTCCAAGACAGCCTTCATAGGGCGCATCCGTCTCTGTGGCAAAAGAGTGGAAAGAGCTTCGAGTAGAGGTGACAAACCTACCGAGTCCAGTAATAGCTGGTTGCCCGAGAATTGAGTTTAAGCTCAGCCTTTTGACTTCTTACATCACCACCTCAACAGCAAAACCGAACCTAAGAAATCAAAAAAGTAAATCAATGGGGGTACAGCCCCATTGATCTAAGAAACAACTTTTCCAGGAGAATAAGGATCATATTACAACCAAGGCTATGTGTCCCGGTGGGCCTAAAAGCAGCCACCCCATAGAAAGCGTTAAAGCTCAAACACACCTCTGCCATTAATTCCGATAACACATCCTAACCCCTGACCCCTATCGGGCCTTTCCATGCTCCCCCATGGAAGAGATCATGCTAGTATGAGTAATAAGGGGCCGACCCCCTCCAGGCACAAGTGTACATCGGAACGAACCCCCACCGAAACTTAACGAGCCCAACCAAAGAGAGCAGTGAATACCAAATAAACAACAAGAAAAACATTCAACACCCCGCCGTTAACCCCACACTGGCGTGCCCAACCGGAAAGACCAAAAGAAAAAGAAGGAACTCGGCAAACCAAAAAGCCCCGCCTGTTTACCAAAAACATCGCCTCTTGCAAAAACAACGAATAAGAGGTCCCGCCTGCCCTGTGACTATACGTTTAACGGCCGCGGTATTTTGACCGTGCAAAGGTAGCGCAATCACTTGTCCTTTAAATGAGGACCTGTATGAATGGCATAACGAGGGCTTAACTGTCTCCTTTTTCTGGTCAATGAAATTGATCTTCCCGTGCAGAAGCGGAAATAAGAACATAAGACGAGAAGACCCTATGGAGCTTTAGACATAAAACAGACCATGTTAAGCATCTCCAAATAAAGAACCAAACTAAATGGCCCCTGTTCAAATGTCTTTGGTTGGGGCGACCGCGGGGTAACAAAAAACCCCCATGTGGAATAAAAACACCCTTTTTAAAACCAAGAGCCACCGCTCTAAGGAACAGAACATCTGACCAGTCAGATCCGGCCCAGCCGATCAACGAACCGAGTTACCCTAGGGATAACAGCGCAATCCTCTTACAGAGCCCATATCGACAAGAGGGTTTACGACCTCGATGTTGGATCAGGACATCCTAATGGTGCAGCCGCTATTAAGGGTTCGTTTGTTCAACGATTAAAGTCCTACGTGATCTGAGTTCAGACCGGAGCAATCCAGGTCAGTTTCTATCTATGAAGTGATCTTTTCCAGTACGAAAGGACCGAAAAGGAAGGGCCCCTGCCAAAAGCACGCCCCCCTCTCACCCGTTGCACCCCACTAAAACAGGCAAGAGAGCACACAAACACAGCCAAAGAACATGGCATGTTAGGGTGGCAGAGCCCGGCAAATGCAAAAGACCTAAGCCCTTTAAACAGAGGTTCAACTCCTCTCCCTAACTATGACCACAGCACTTATCACCCACATCCTCAGCCCCCTCTCCTTCATCGTCCCCATCCTACTAGCCGTTGCCTTTCTAACATTAGTTGAACGAAAAGTACTTGGATACATACAACTACGAAAGGGCCCAAACATTGTGGGACCTTACGGACTCCTCCAACCAATTGCAGACGGGGTTAAACTCTTTATTAAAGAACCAATCCGACCCTCCACCTCCTCTCCCATACTATTCATCCTCACCCCCATGCTAGCCCTCACACTAGCCATGACACTATGAGCCCCAATACCCCTCCCACACCCCACACTAGATCTTAACCTAACCATCCTTTTCATCCTAGCCCTCTCCAGCCTTGCAGTATACTCAATCCTTGGCTCAGGCTGAGCTTCAAACTCAAAATATGCCCTAGTTGGAGCACTGCGAGCCGTCGCACAAACAATCTCTTACGAAGTAAGCCTAGGCCTAATCTTACTCTCCCTAATTATTTTTACAGGAAACTTTACACTCCAAACATTCAACACCACCCAAGAAAGCATCTGACTAATCGCCCCAGCATGACCCCTCGCCGCAATGTGGTACATCTCCACCCTAGCAGAAACCAACCGAGCCCCTTTCGACCTAACCGAAGGGGAGTCAGAACTAGTTTCTGGTTTCAACGTAGAATATGCAGGGGGCCCCTTCGCCCTATTTTTCCTAGCAGAATACGCCAACATCCTATTCATAAATACCCTCTCTGCCAGCTTATTCCTAGGGGCCTCTCACACCCCAACACTCCCTGAACTAACCACAATTAATCTAATAACCAAAGCAGCCATCCTCTCCCTTATCTTCTTATGAGTCCGAGCTTCCTACCCTCGATTCCGCTATGACCAATTAATGCACCTCATCTGAAAAAATTTCCTACCACTAACACTAGCATTTATTATTTGACACCTGGCCCTCCCCATCGCATTCGCCGGCCTCCCACCTCAAATATAAGCAGGAACTGTGCCTGAATTAAAGGACCACTTTGATAGAGTGAATCATGGGGGTTAAACTCCCCCCAGCTCCTTAGAAAGAAGGGACTCGAACCCAACCTGAAGAGATCAAAACTCTTAGTGCCTCCACTACACCACTTTCTAGTAAAGTCAGCTAAATAAGCTTTTAGGCCCATACCCTAAAAATGTAGGTTAAAATCCTTCCTTTACTAATGAGCCCCTACATTAAAGCCTCCCTGCTATCTGGCTTAGTTTTAGGAACCCTAATTACTGCAACCAGCTCACACTGACTAGTCGCTTGAATAGGCCTAGAACTTAATACCCTCGCCATCATTCCTATAATAACCCAACACCACCACCCACGAGCAGTTGAAGCCACAACCAAATATTTTCTCACACAAGCCACTGCAGCAGCTATACTTCTATTCGCAAGTACAACTAATGCATGACTAACAGGACAATGAGAACTCCAACAAATAACCCACCCCGTACCATCCACAATAATCACCATCGCCCTTGCCCTAAAAATTGGATTAGCCCCCCTACATGCCTGACTCCCAGAAGTCCTACAAGGACTAGACTTAACAACCGGCCTCATTCTATCAACATGACAAAAACTTGCACCATTCGCCCTACTACTCCAACTACAACCAAACAACCCACTACTACTCACCTTCCTAGGAATCTCGTCCACCCTAATCGGCGGGTGAGGCGGCCTAAACCAAACCCAACTCCGAAAAATCCTAGCCTACTCATCCATTGCCCACCTTGGTTGAATAATCCTAATCCTACAATTCTCACCAACCCTTACCTTCCTCACACTTACGCTCTACCTCATTATAACTTCCTCCGCCTTCCTCGTATTTATACTAAACAAGTCTACAACAATTAACTCCCTAGCCACATCATGAACTAAAGCTCCCATCCTCACCTCCCTCATACCCCTAATCCTTCTATCACTAGGAGGCCTCCCCCCACTAACAGGCTTCATGCCAAAATGACTAATCCTACAAGAACTGGCCAAACAAAACCTCGCTCCAACAGCCACCCTCGCCGCACTCAGCGCCCTCCTCAGCCTTTACTTCTACCTACGACTCTCCTACGCTATGTCCCTAACTATTGCCCCAAACAACCTAACAGGCACCCTCCCCTGACGAACCGTAACAACACAACCTACTATAATAACCGCCACTATAACCTCATCTTCAATTCTTCTACTACCCCTAACCCCCGGAGTCCTCAAACTCTTTAGCCTCTAAGAGATTTAGGTTAACACCCAGACCAAGAGCCTTCAAAGCCCTCAGCGGGAGTGAGAATCTCCCAATCCCTGATAAGACTTGCAGGACATTACCCCACATCTCCTGTATGCAAAACAGACACTTTAATTAAGCTAAAGCCTTCCTAGACAGGCAGGCCTCGATCCTACAAACTCTTAGTTAACAGCTAAGCGCCCAAACCAGCGAGCATCTATCTAACTTTCCCCGCCCGCCAAATCAAAGGGCGGGGAAAGCCCCGGCAGACGTTACTCTGCTTCTTTAGATTTGCAATCTAACGTGTAACACCCCAAGGCTTGGTGGGAAGAGGATTTTAACCTCTGTACGTGGGGCTACAATCCACCGCTAAACACTCAGCCATCCTACCTGTGGCTATCACACGCTGATTTTTCTCAACCAACCATAAAGACATCGGCACCCTCTATCTAGTGTTTGGTGCCTGAGCCGGAATAGTAGGGACGGCCCTTAGCCTCCTTATCCGAGCTGAACTCAGCCAACCGGGCGCACTACTTGGCGATGACCAAATTTACAACGTAATCGTCACAGCCCATGCGTTCGTAATAATCTTCTTTATAGTAATGCCAATTATGATTGGAGGCTTCGGCAACTGACTAGTGCCTCTTATGATTGGAGCACCAGACATGGCATTCCCCCGAATAAACAACATAAGCTTCTGACTGCTTCCCCCCTCCTTCCTCCTCCTTTTAGCCTCCTCAGGCGTAGAAGCAGGGGCTGGAACAGGCTGAACTGTCTACCCCCCACTAGCAGGCAATTTAGCACACGCAGGGGCATCTGTAGATCTTACCATTTTCTCCCTCCATTTGGCGGGGGTGTCATCAATCTTGGGCGCTATTAACTTTATCACCACAATCATTAACATAAAACCCCCAGCCATCTCTCAGTACCAGACACCGCTCTTCGTATGAGCCGTCTTAATCACCGCAGTTCTCCTTTTATTATCTCTACCCGTTCTCGCAGCAGGCATTACAATACTTCTTACAGACCGAAACCTAAACACCACCTTCTTTGACCCCGCGGGCGGAGGAGACCCCATCCTTTACCAGCACTTATTCTGGTTCTTTGGTCACCCAGAGGTGTACATTCTTATCCTGCCCGGCTTTGGTATGATCTCACACATCGTAGCCTACTATGCCGGTAAAAAAGAACCATTCGGCTACATGGGCATGGTATGAGCCATAATAGCCATCGGCCTACTAGGTTTTATTGTCTGAGCCCATCACATATTTACAGTAGGTATAGACGTCGATACACGGGCTTATTTTACATCCGCCACAATAATCATCGCCATTCCCACGGGTGTAAAAGTATTCAGCTGACTAGCCACCCTTCACGGAGGCTCCATTAAATGGGAGACCCCTATACTCTGGGCCCTTGGCTTCATTTTTCTCTTCACTGTAGGAGGACTCACAGGTATCGTCCTAGCCAACTCTTCCCTGGACATTGTCCTACACGACACCTACTACGTAGTTGCCCACTTCCACTACGTCCTCTCAATGGGGGCCGTATTTGCCATCATGGGGGCCTTCGTACACTGATTCCCCCTTTTCTCAGGATACACCCTTCACAGCACCTGAACAAAAATCCACTTTGGGGTAATGTTTGTAGGGGTCAATCTAACCTTCTTCCCCCAACACTTCCTTGGCCTCGCCGGAATACCTCGTCGATACTCAGACTACCCAGACGCATATGCACTATGAAACACAGTCTCTTCCATTGGGTCCTTAATCTCACTTGTCGCTGTTATTATGTTCCTATTTATTCTATGAGAAGCATTCGCTGCTAAACGTGAAGTCCAATCAGTAGAACTAACCACAACAAATGTAGAGTGACTTCACGGATGCCCTCCTCCCTACCACACATTTGAAGAGCCCGCATTTGTACAAATCCAACCCCTCTACCGAGAAAGGAGGGAATCGAACCCCCGTAGGATGGTTTCAAGCCAACCACAAGACCACTCTGTCACTTTCTTCATAAGACACTAGTAAAATAAATTACACTGCCTTGTCAAGGCAGAATCGTGGGTTAAACCCCCACGTGTCTTACCCCAATGGCACACCCTTCACAACTAGGATTTCAAGATGCAGCTTCACCAGTAATAGAAGAGCTTCTTCACTTCCACGACCACGCCCTAATAATTGTATTCCTTATCAGCACCTTAGTACTTTATATTATTGTTGCTATAGTATCTACTAAATTAACTAACAAGTACATCCTAGACTCCCAAGAAATCGAAATCATCTGAACCATTCTGCCCGCTATCATCCTTATTCTCATCGCCCTCCCATCCCTACGAATTCTTTATTTAATAGACGAGATCAATGACCCACACCTAACAGTTAAAGCCATGGGCCACCAATGATACTGAAGCTACGAGTACACGGACTACAACGACCTGGGTTTCGACTCATATATAGTCCCTACACAAGACCTAGCCCCTGGCCAATTCCGCCTTCTAGAAACCGACCACCGAATGGTTGTCCCCGTTGACTCTCCAATTCGAGTCCTAGTATCAGCAGAAGACGTCCTCCACTCATGAGCCGTCCCCTCACTCGGGGTTAAAATAGACGCCGTCCCAGGGCGCCTAAACCAAACAGCCTTTATTGTATCTCGACCAGGGGTTTTCTACGGACAATGCTCTGAAATCTGCGGCGCAAACCACAGCTTTATGCCGATTGTCGTAGAAGCCGTCCCGCTAGAACACTTTGAGAACTGATCCTCACTAATACTTGAAGACGCCTCACTAAGAAGCTACACGGGCCTAGCGTTAGCCTTTTAAGCTAAAGAATGGTGCCTCCCAAACACCCTTAGTGACATGCCCCAACTCAACCCCTCACCATGATTTGCCATTATAGTGTTCTCCTGATTCATTTTCCTTGCCTTTCTTCCCCCAAAAATCATGGCACATACTTTCCCAAATGAACCCACCACCCAAGACACCCAAACCCTAAAAACCAAATCCTGAACCTGACCATGACACTAAGCTTCTTTGACCAGTTCTTAAGCCCAACACTCCTCGGCATCCCTTTAATTGCCATCGCCCTTCTCCTTCCATGAACCCTCTTCCCAGCCCCATCCTCCCGATGAATAAATAACCGCCTCTTAACCCTTCAAGGCTGATTTATTAACCGATTCACCCAGCAACTCCTCCTCCCACTAAATATAGGAGGACACAAGTGAGCCCTTATATTTACATCCTTGATGGTCTTTTTAATTTCAATTAATATACTAGGCCTTCTTCCATATACATTCACCCCTACAACCCAACTCTCCCTAAACATAGCACTAGCCGTCCCCCTTTGATTAACAACAGTAATTATCGGGTTACGAAAAAACCCCACTGCCGCCCTAGGACATCTTCTCCCAGAAGGCACCCCCGTACCCCTAATCCCCGCACTAATCCTCATTGAAACCATCAGCCTTTTCATTCGACCCCTCGCCCTCGGCGTCCGACTAACCGCCAACCTCACAGCAGGTCACCTATTAATCCAACTAATTGCCACAGCTGCTTTTGTCCTACTACCCCTAATGCCAACAGTAGCCATTTTAACAACAACTCTCCTGCTTCTATTAACCCTATTAGAAATCGCCGTCGCCATAATTCAAGCTTATGTCTTCGTCCTCTTACTAAGCCTCTACCTACAAGAAAACGTCTAATGGCACATCAAGCACACGCATACCACATAGTAGACCCAAGCCCATGACCCCTAACAGGGGCCGTTGCCGCTCTTCTCCTTACCTCTGGACTAGCAATTTGATTCCACTTTAACTCACTTATTTTACTAACCCTTGGTCTAGCCCTCCTTCTACTCACCATATGTCAATGATGACGAGATATTGTACGAGAAGGCACGTTCCAAGGCCACCATACACCACCAGTCCAAAAAGGACTCCGATATGGTATAATCCTTTTTATCACCTCCGAAGTCTTTTTCTTCCTAGGCTTCTTCTGAGCCTTCTACCACTCAAGCCTAGCCCCCACCCCAGAACTCGGGGGCTGCTGACCACCGACCGGCATTACCCCTCTCGACCCCTTCGAAGTCCCCCTCCTCAACACAGCAGTCCTACTAGCCTCTGGTGTAACAGTCACCTGAGCCCACCACAGCCTCATAGAAGGAGAACGAAAACAAGCAATTCATTCCCTGACTTTAACAATTCTTCTAGGCTTCTATTTTACCTTCTTACAAGCTATAGAATACTACGAAGCCCCATTCACAATTGCAGACGGGGTTTACGGCTCAACTTTCTTCGTCGCCACCGGCTTCCACGGGCTCCACGTTATCATCGGTTCCACTTTCTTAGCCATCTGCCTACTCCGCCAAATCCAATACCACTTCACATCCGAACACCACTTCGGCTTTGAAGCAGCAGCCTGATACTGACACTTCGTAGACGTTGTCTGACTCTTCCTCTACATTTCAATTTACTGATGAGGCTCATAATCTTTCTAGTATTAAGTTAGTACATGTGACTTCCAATCACCCAGCCTTGGTTAAACTCCAAGGAAAGATAATGAACCTACTACTCACAACACTACTCATCACCACCGCCCTCTCCTCAATCCTGGCCATCGTTTCATTCTGACTCCCACTCATAACCCCAGACCACCAAAAACTCTCACCATACGAATGTGGCTTCGACCCACTAGGCTCAGCCCGCCTCCCCTTTTCCCTCCGCTTCTTCTTAGTCGCAATTCTCTTCCTCCTTTTCGACCTAGAAATCGCCCTCCTCCTCCCCCTCCCTTGAGGGGACCAGCTCCCCTCACCAACACTTACACTCCTGTGAGCCTCTACCCTTCTAATCCTGCTTACACTAGGACTAATCTACGAATGACTTCAAGGCGGCTTAGAGTGAGCCGAATAGGTAATTAGTTTAAACAAAACACTTGATTTCGGCTCAAAAGCTTATGGTTAAAGTCCATAATTAACCTAATGACCCCCATCCAATTTGCATTTTCATCAGCCTTTTTACTCGGACTATCCGGCCTAGCCTTCCACCGAACCCACCTTCTTTCCGCACTCCTCTGTCTCGAGGGCATAATACTATCCCTCTTCATTGCCCTCTCCCTATGGACCCTTCAACTCTCCTCTATCAACTTCTCACCCGCCCCCATATTACTCCTAGCATTCTCAGCTTGCGAAGCAAGCATTGGCCTTGCCCTCATAGTGGCAACCGCACGAACACACGGCTCCGACCACTTACAAAACCTAAACCTTCTCCAATGTTAAAAATCCTCATTCCAACAATAATGCTATTCCCCACGATCTGATTAGCTCCCGCCAAATGACTATGGCCCACCTCCCTACTACACAGCCTCTTAATCGCCCTGGCTAGCTTACTGTGACTAAAAAGCTCATCCGAAACTGGCTGACTCTTCCTCAACCCCTACCTGGCCACCGACCCCCTATCAACCCCCCTTCTTATCCTCTCGTGCTGACTTCTCCCCCTAATAATCTTAGCCAGTCAAAACCACACAACCTGCGAACCAATTAACCGGCAACGAACGTACATCTCCCTACTTATCTCCTTACAATTCTTCCTAATCCTAGCTTTCGCCGCTACCGAAATAATCATATTTTACGTAATATTTGAAGCCACTCTAATCCCCACCCTGATCCTAATCACACGCTGAGGCAACCAAACAGAACGCCTAAATGCAGGCACCTACTTCCTGTTTTACACCCTAGCAGGCTCCCTCCCCCTTCTAGTCGCCCTCCTGCTGCTACAAAACACTAACGGATCCCTCTCCTTACTAACCCTCCTCCACACAACCCCCCTCCAGCCCTCCACATACGCAGATAAGATCTGATGAGTAGGATGCATCCTAGCATTCCTTGTTAAAATACCACTATACGGCGTCCACTTATGATTGCCCAAGGCGCACGTAGAAGCCCCCATCGCAGGTTCCATGGTCCTAGCCGCCGTCCTCCTAAAACTTGGAGGGTATGGTATAATACGAATCCTAGTAGCACTTGAGCCACTTACTAAAGAGCTTAGCTATCCCTTTATTATCCTCGCCCTCTGGGGCATTATCATAACCGGCTCAATCTGCTTACGCCAAACAGACCTAAAATCCCTTATCGCCTACTCCTCCGTAAGTCACATAGGCCTTGTAGTAGGGGGTATTCTCATCCAAACCCCCTGAGGATTTACCGGTGCAGTAATTCTCATAATCGCCCACGGACTAACATCATCCGCCCTATTCTGCCTAGCCAACACCAACTACGAACGCACACACAGCCGAACTATACTACTCGCCCGAGGCCTACAAACGGCTCTCCCACTTATAACAGCCTGATGGTTCATCGCAAGCCTCGCCAACTTAGCACTCCCTCCCCTCCCCAACCTCATAGGGGAACTAATAATCATCACTTCCCTATTCAACTGATCCTGATGAACTATCATCCTAACAGGACTGGGCACCCTAATCACTGCAGGCTATTCACTATATATGTTCCTTATAACCCAACGGGGTCCACTTCCCAACCACATTCTTGCCCTCGAACCCTCCCACACCCGAGAACACCTTTTAATAACCCTACACCTTCTTCCCCTACTCCTTCTAATCCTCAAACCAGAACTAATCTGAGGTTGAACCACCTGTAGATATAGTTTAACCAAAACATTAGATTGTGATTCTAAAAACAGGGGTTAAAACCCCCTTATCCACCGAGAGAGGCCCGCCGCAATGGAGGCTGCTAACCTTCATCTCTTTGGTTGAATTCCAGAGCTCACTCGCCCAAAGCTTTTAAAGGATAATAGCTTATCCGTTGGTCTTAGGAACCAAAAACTCTTGGTGCAACTCCAAGTAAAAGCTATGCACCCCACCCCCCTAATCATAACCTCAAGCCTTATCATCATCTTCACATTACTAATCTACCCCGTCCTTTCTACGCTATCCCCCAACCCCCAAAGCCCAGACTGAGCCCTAAAACAAGTTAAAACCGCAGTAAAATTAGCCTTCCTAACTAGTCTCCTCCCCCTCTCCCTCTTCCTAAACGAAGGAGCCGAAACCATCATCACAACCTGAAACTGGATAAACACCCACACATTTGACATCAACATCAGCTTTAAATTTGACCACTACTCCATTATCTTCACCCCAATCGCCCTTTACGTAACCTGATCTATTCTAGAATTCGCATCCTGATACATACACTCCGACCCCTTCATAAACCGCTTCTTCAAATACCTATTAATCTTCCTCATCGCAATAATCATCCTAGTCACTGCCAACAACATATTCCAACTTTTCATTGGATGGGAGGGTGTGGGAATCATATCCTTCTTACTAATCGGCTGATGATATGCCCGAACAGACGCCAACACAGCCGCCCTCCAAGCTGTCCTATACAATCGAATCGGAGACATCGGCCTAATCTTTGCCATGGCCTGAATAGCAACCCACCTCAACTCCTGAGAAATCCAACAAATCTTTCTCTCTTCAAAAGACATAGATTTAACCCTCCCACTCATTGCCCTAATCCTTGCCGCAATAGGAAAATCAGCACAATTCGGACTCCATCCCTGACTGCCCTCTGCCATAGAGGGTCCCACACCGGTCTCTGCCCTACTGCACTCCAGCACTATAGTTGTCGCAGGAATCTTTCTCCTCATCCGAACAAGCCCCCTAATAGAAAACAACCCCACAGCCCTCACACTATGTCTATGCTTAGGTGCCCTAACCACCCTCTTCACCGCCACCTGCGCTCTCACCCAAAATGATATCAAAAAAATTGTTGCTTTCTCAACCTCAAGCCAACTAGGCTTAATAATAGTAACCATTGGACTCAACCAACCTCAACTCGCCTTCCTACACATCTGCACCCACGCCTTCTTCAAGGCAATACTTTTCCTCTGCTCCGGCTCCATCATTCACAGCCTAAACGACGAACAGGATATCCGAAAAATGGGAGGAATACATCATCTAGCCCCCTTCACCACCTCTTGCCTTACAATTGGCAGCCTTGCCCTAACGGGAACACCTTTTTTAGCCGGATTCTTCTCAAAAGACGCCATTATTGAAGCCCTAAACACCTCTCACCTAAACGCCTGAGCCCTCACCCTAACCCTCCTAGCAACCTCCTTCACAGCCATCTACAGCCTACGAGTCGTATTCTTTGTGTCCATAGGCCACCCCCGATTCAACACCCTCTCCCCAATCAACGAAAACGACCCTGCAGTAATTAACCCCATTAAACGACTAGCTTGAGGAAGCATTATTGCCGGCCTACTAATCACCACCAACACCCTACCAATAAAAACCCCCATTATATCCATACCCTTACCACTAAAACTTGCTGCCCTCACCGTCACACTAGCAGGACTCCTTACTGCCTTAGAACTAGCCTCCCTGACCACAAAACAAATCAAAACAACCCCCCACCTTGCCCCACACCACTTCTCAAACATACTTGGCTTCTTCCAAAATGTCTTCCACCGACTCTCTCCTAAAATAAGCCTCTCCCTCGGCCAAACCATTGCCAGCCAAACCATTGACCTCACCTGACTAGAGAAAGTTGGCCCCAAAGCTACCACCAAACTAAACACCCCCCTCATCTCAACCATTAGCAACATCCAACAAGGCTCTATTAAAACATACATAACCTTGTTCCTCCTCACCCTTGCCCTATCCACCCTGTTCCTCACCATCTAACTGCTCGAAGCGCCCCTCGACCCAACCCCCGTGTTAACTCCAACACAACAAACAACGTCAACAACAACACCCAAGCCCCAACCATAAGCATCCCCCCACCATAAGAATACATAAAAGCAACCCCTACCACATCTCCCCGCGACATAGAATACCAATCTACCTCATCAACCACAGCCCACGAATACCCCTCCCATCCCCCTAAAAACAACACAAAAACTAAAACCACAATACCAATATACATCAACATCGAAACCAACACCGGCCAGCTCCCTAAAGTCTCTGGATACGGCTCCGCAGCCAACGCCGCAGAATAAGCAAACACCACCAACATCCCACCCAAATAAATCAAAAACAACACTAAAGACAAAAACGACCCCCCATGCCAAACCAAAATCCCACAACCAAAAGCTGCAACCACCACTAAACTTAAAGCACCAAAATAAGGAGACGGATTCGAGGCCACCGCTACCAACCCTAACACCAACCCCAATAAAAATAAAGACATAACATAAGTCATAGTTCCTACCAGGATTTTAACCAGGACCTGTGGCGTGAAAAACCACCGTTGTTATTCAACTACAAAAACACAATGGCAAGCCTACGCAAAACCCACCCACTAATAAAAATCACAAACGACATAGTCATCGACCTCCCCACCCCATCTAACATCTCCGCCTGATGAAACTTTGGCTCCCTGCTCGGACTCTGCTTAATCACCCAAATCCTAACAGGCCTATTTCTAGCAATACACTACACCTCTGACATCGCCACTGCCTTTTCATCCGTCGCCCACATTTGCCGCGACGTCAACTACGGCTGATTAATCCGCAACCTCCACGCAAACGGGGCTTCCTTTTTCTTCATCTGCATTTACTTCCACATCGGACGAGGCCTATACTATGGCTCCTACCTACAAAAAGAAACTTGAAATATCGGAGTTGTCCTCTTACTTCTTGTTATAGCCACAGCTTTTGTAGGATATGTCCTCCCTTGAGGGCAGATATCCTTTTGAGGAGCCACCGTAATCACAAACCTACTCTCCGCTGTCCCCTACGTAGGAAACACCCTAGTTCAATGAGTCTGAGGCGGGTTCTCAGTTGACCATGCAACCCTAACCCGATTCTTTGCTTTCCACTTCCTACTACCATTCATCATTGCCGCCGCCACCATCGTCCACCTCATCTTCCTCCACGAAACCGGCTCAAACAACCCCCTCGGATTAAACTCCGACACAGACAAAATCCCATTCCACCCCTACTTCTCCTACAAAGACCTCATTGGATTTGCAACCCTACTCGCAGCACTCACAACACTAACCCTGTTCTCCCCTAACTACCTAGGGGACCCGGACAACTTTACCCCCGCCAACCCCCTAGTCACCCCTGCTCACATCAAACCAGAATGATACTTCCTATTCGCATATGCAATTCTACGATCAATCCCAAACAAACTAGGAGGAGTCCTAGCTCTGCTCGCCTCTATTCTCATCCTCATAGTTGTCCCCCTCTTGCACACATCAAAACAACGTAGCCTCACCTTTCGGCCCTTCACACAACTTCTATTCTGAACACTAATCGCCGACGTAGCCATCCTCACTTGAATCGGGGGCATACCCGTTGAACACCCATATGTAATCATTGGGCAAATTGCCTCTATCTTATACTTCTCACTATTCCTAATCCTAATGCCAATAGCAGGCTTACTAGAAAACAAGGTACTTCAATAACCAAGCATTAGTAGCTCAGCGCCAGAGCACCGGTCTTGTAAACCGGACGCCGAGGGTTAAAATCCCTCCTACTGCTCAAAAAGAGGGGATTCTAACCCCCACCACTGGCTCCCAAAGCCAGCATCCTTAGTTAAACTACTTTTTGTTTATTACATATATGTAATAACACCATATATATATATTAACCATTTAGTAGGATGTAAGTATACATATATTTATTAATCAGCTATAATTGAATTTAAACATAAAGCAAGGATAATAGAGGAAGGTAACATAAAGCATTAATACAAGTAGAAAAGAAACAGTATATCCAATAAACGTAATTTAAGACCTAACACTAAAACTCATCAGTCGAGATATACCAAGAACCCAACATCCCGTCGAATACCCCATTTTAATGTAGTAAGAACCGACCATCAGTTGATTCCTTAATGCATACTCTTATTGAAGGTGAGGGACAATAATCGTGGGGGTTTCACTCAGTGAACTATTCCTGGCATTTGGTTCCTACTTCAGGGTCATTAATAGATTTATTCCTCACTCTTTCCCTAACGCTGACATAAGTTATTGGTGGAGTACACAAGCGAGATAATCCCACATGCCGGGCGTTCTCTCCACGGGGGTCAGGTTATTTTTTTTCTTTTTCCTTTCATTTGGCATTTCAGAGTGCAGCGCGTCAACGTTCAGTCAAGGGTGAACATTTTCTCTTGCATAAGTAATGGAAATGCATGGTTTAGGCCTTGAATCGAAGAATTGCAATATAGGATATCATGAGCATAAGTATTTTATTTTCTCCTAATATACCTAAGATTCCCCCCGTGAGGGTTTATTCCCGTTAAACCCCCCTACCCCCCTAAACTCCTAAGATCTTATTGTCCTGCAAACCCCCCTGGAAACAGGAAGACCTCGAGTGTAAATTTTTATCCCTAAAACAGTGTCTATTTACATTATTAAAATAATGTACGC